CGAAAAAAGTCACAATTTGTATCTCCCGCCGGGCGTGTGTGCCTCCCAACAAGTTGTTTCAGTTGTTGAAAGGATTCCGTTGAAAAGTGAAGAAGGACAAACAAGCAATAAAAAATTCGAGACGAAACTGCTGGTGGGTAATCTAAACAAATGACGAGGGATTCTTCGAGAAGTTAACAATTAGTCCTCATATTGAATGATTATGAATTATTCAAGGAATAATGGGTTTGAAACATACACGAGGAAGGTTCTGGGAGCAATATCAGTAGTGAATCTCTTATGAACCAAGAGCCGTGTGAAGTGAGAATTTCATGCACGGTTCTGAATGAGCGGAAAGATAGAAAATCTTCTTTTCGACTCTGACTCCCCTACACCAGTCGTTGCTTCTTTCTCTGTTACCTCTAAAGTAGCAGCTCCAGCTTCATTTACGCGACTCTTCGGCCTAATTTTCCCACATCTACCTAATGAGTGGCATATCGTGGTAGGATTATTGGCCACTTCTAGCATGATATTAGGAAATCTAGTTGCCGTTACTCAAATAAGCATGAAACGTATGCTAGCTTATCCCTCTATAAGCCAAATTGGATATATTATGATTGGAGTACTTGCTGCAGACCCGGAGAACGGTTATGCAAGTATGACAACTTATACGTTTATTTATATATTCATGAATCTGGGAACTTTTGCTCGTATCACCCCATTTGGTTTACGAACCGGAACTGATAATATTAGGGATTACGCGGGATTATACATGAAGGATCCTGTTCTAACATTCTCTCCGGTTTTACGTTCACCATCCCTAGGGGGTATCCCTCCACCATCCGGTTTTTTCGGTAAACTCTATCTCCTTTGGCATGGATGGAAGGCTGGTTCGTACCCATCAGTTCTGGTAGCGCTCGTCACAAGTGTCATCTCTATCTACTATTATCTCAAGATAATTAAATTAATGTTCACTGGGAAGAATGGGAGGAGCGATGCATCCACAACTTATATACAAAATTCATTAGTTTCTCCATCAATTTCAATTTCAAAAAGTTCTATTGAAATAGCTATGATCATTCGTGCACTAGCATCAATCCTATCGGGTATATTAATAGATCCCATTATCGGGATCACACGGAATACTTTATTCTAGACTCACTTCAAATTGTGACGCGACCTCTTTTTTTCAAACGACTTTTATCAAATATCAAAAGCCGGTTCTGCTTCTGCTGTCCCAACTAGTCTGTCTCTACAACTTACGAAATAGTTATATCTTCCTCGGTAATTGATCCTGACATTCTCCTATCTAGCTTGTATCTGCCTTTTCGCACCCGGAATCACTTGCTAGGAAAATGATCACTCGTCTATTCCGGGGGAGATATAAGTATTTCCGCGCGATGCGCAGCTGGG